GAAAGAGTTAAAATATTTCGAATATAAAATTGAAAAAAAAAAAATGAATATTAATAGATAAAATAAATAAACTAAGAGATAAGAAGAGATACGACTACCGCCTACATATTTGATACCTTCTGCTATAAAGAAACTAATAATGCCGACTCCATTGGTAATTCCATCAATTACTCGTCTATCAAAAAACAGAGTAAATTCTACAAACTCTCTTATACCCTTAGTTAAAGATTGTGCATAAAGAGTATCTATGTAACCGCGATTATAGGACCAATCATAGATCATGTTTATTGTTTTATTCCAAAAACTCCTTTTAGGACCTTTTTTGACAAAAAAATTGAGGAACTTCAAATTTTGTAAGGATGAATAAACCGGCTTATATAAAGAAAAGGCTATAAATATTCCAAAAAAAGCTACACTGATTGAAAAAGCTGCCTTTGTTACAAATTCAAAAAAATCCACAGAATTCTTTGCATCCTGATGGAAAAGGTTTAATGATGGACTTAAGAGTTTAGATAATATATCTAAACCCCCCACTTCTTGATTAAATTGATTAAAAGGAATTCCTATTGCTCCAACAAACAAAGTAAATAATCCCAAAACTAACATTGGAAATAACATAGTATTCTCTGATTCTTGAGGATAGGAAAATTTGCTTTTAGTTGCAAGATAATTAATAACAAAAGGGTGCCTTATTTTTTTTAAGGTACCATAAATTTGAGAGCTTTTCTTAGAAAAAAAAGAAGCCCGTTGACTATTATTCATTGTTAATAAAGCTAATAAACATATTTTTTTTTTGAACCTTTTTGATTCTCCCTTACCCCATACGGATAGTGAATAGAGCGCACTATTTTTTTTTCCGTTGTAATTTGTAAAATGAACATGGAAATGCCCCCCAAAAGTAAGTAAATAAACCCGAAACATATAAAAGGAAGTTAATCCCGCCGTAGAACAAGCTATTATTGCGAAAATAGGTGAATACAACCAACTATCATTAAGAATTTCATCTTTAGACCAAAAACAGGCGAGGGGTGGAATACCACAAAGGGAAAGAGTTCCTAATAAAAAAGTGGTTTTTGTAATTGGAACGCGTTTTGTTAACCCCCCCATAAGAATCATATTCTGACTCTTATATGGGGAATAACCAACAATAGCTTCCATTGAATGAATAATGGATCCAGATCCTAAAAACAACAAGGCTTTTGAATATGCATGAGTAATTAAATGAAATAAAGCGGCTCGATAAGACCCCATACCTAAAGCTAACATCATATAACCCAATTGAGACATTGTCGAATAGGCTAGACTTCTTTTAATATCTTTGTGAGCAAGAGCTAACGTAGCTCCTAAAAGGACTGTTATTATACCTATCAAAGTTATTAGATTCATTATGGAAGGTATGACTACGAAAAGAGGAAGAAGTCGAGCCACAAGAAAAATTCCCGCGGCTACCATAGTAGCCGCGTGTATCAGAGCAGAAATAGGGGTAGGTCCTTCCATGGCATCTGGTAACCATACATGAAGGGGGAATTGTGCAGATTTTGCAATTGGACCGGAAAATAATAGGAAGGCACAAAAAGTAAAAAAGAAGAGTTCATTCTCATTATTCGAAATGCAACTTTTGACTATTTCAAACAAATCCTGAAATTCGAAACTGCCCGTTATCCAATAAAGAGCTAAAATTCCTAATAATAAACCAAAATCGCCTACACGATTAGTTAGAAACGCCTTTTGACAAGCATTGGACGCAATCGGTCGTGTGAACCAAAACCCTATTAATAGATAGGAACACATTCCAACTAATTCCCAAAAAATATAGATTTGTATTAAATTCGAACTAGTAACTAATCCCAACATTGAAGTATTGAAAAAGTTCATATAAGCACAAAATCTTAAATAGCCTTGATCATAAGACATATAACTATCACTATATATAAGGACAAGAATTCCAACTGTAGTAATTAATATTAATAAAATTGAAGTAAGTGAGTCGATCAAATATCCAAACTCTAAAGAAAAATCATTGTTGATGGTCCACGACCATATATATTGATAGATATAACTGCTATTTATTTGTTGAATAGACAGATTGGCCGAAAAAGCGAAAACTATACTTAACAAAAGAATACTTGGAAAAACCCATATACGACGAAGTTTTTTTGTTGAGGCAGGGAAAAGTAGGAGTCCCATTCCTATTAACATAGGGACTGGAAGTGTAATGAAAGGTATAATCAAAAAATCTTGATGTGTATATTCCATAAAAAGATCTCATTATTCTTAATTAATCTGAATCTTTTTCCAAATACTTCACATATTCAAATTAAGAAGTTAGACTTGTTCAAATGATATCCCGAAGATACTAGTGAAAATGGAAAAAATACCTATTCTAAAATGAAAATTGTATTTATTCTATTTATTTTTATGAATTCTAGAAATTTTTAAGGATTTCTATACATATAGATACATATAGAAAGAATGAAGAATTTTATAAAAATAAAGTACTCGATTCTTATTTTAATTTGAATCAGAATGATAAAAAAAGAGATTGCTTTTATAAGATCCTTAGTGAATTCAATAAATAAATAATTATTGATTAATGTAGTATGATGAAAAAGGATATAAATTAAAACAGAAAAATAAAAAAGAAATGAACACATTTTTGTATAAAGATGAAGAAAATATTATATAAAGACTAACTCAAAAGAGAAATAGAATAAATAATAACTTTTTTTTTTTAATGGGAGTTCCAAAAAAATGCACTTCTATATCGAAAAATAAAAAAAGCATATTCGAAAAAATAGTTGGAAAAAAGGGATCTTGGGCAGCGTTGAAAGCCTTTTCCTTAGAAAAATCCCTTTCTACTTTCTACTGGTAATTCAAAAAGTTTTTTTGTGCGACAAATAAAAAAGGCAAACCTAGGCTAATTGGACTCAAATTGATATGAGAAAAAGTCAAATTGCGTTTATCATTTTGAATTTCGGAATATCTAATAGAAAATTGAAACTAATAATCTAGATAAAATTTGCATTTTTTTCTACTTGGAGCTAATCAATATCAAATAAAAAAGGAACTCTTTTCACTTTAATAATAATAATAATAATTCCCCTTTTTCTTTCTTTCTGAATTTGAAATACTTTTTTTTATATTATTTTTTATTCTAAAAAATAGGAACAAGAAAAACAAAGAGAAGACGCTTGTTACACCCCTTTTAAGGTATTTTAGCGTTTTGGGGATGGGGATTCCTATTTTCCCCATCGACCCGCTTGTTAGAATCATAAACAATCATAACAATAATAAATAAAGAGACAAAATAAAAAGATTAAGAAGTTTTTTTTTCGACTTTGAATGGAAAATTGAATTGAAAAGGGCAAATCTAAGCTCTTTAGTAAAAAAAATCCGTTCTTAAAAAGAATTGAAAAAGTTTTAAACGTTTTTGATAACTTTCTTAACAATTATTATTAGAAATAACTATATAAAATAGAATCAACCTTTTTTTTTTCTTTCAACTCAATTAAGAAAAAAAGCACCTTTCACTTTTAGATGGATCAAACTGTGTAAATTTTGAAAAATATCGTTTAGATCATAATCATATGCTTGGACCGAACATTGTATCAAAAAATATATATATTGAATTGTTTAATTTTTTTGGATAGAACTCAAAACTATATATATATAGAATATCCAGAGATCAATACCTAATTGTTTTACTAAATCCTAACAAAAGTTCTCTACACAATGAAATTTTACCAAGTAATACAAAAAAAGATTTCCCGAAATCCTTAGAATGTATCACTAAAAATGGAATTTGAAATTCCATTTTTAGTTTGATTAATTTAACTGGCTTAAAAAGGATTCTATTGAATTGAGTCCTTTAAATTTGACGATTGAATCAAAACGGGTTATTATGATTTTGAGCAAGCCGCTATGGTGAAACTGGTAGACACGCTGCTCTTAGGAAGCAGTGCGAAAGCATCTCGGTTCGAGTCCGAGTGGCGGCATAACATTTTTTCATTTTGAAAATGAATTGAATTCCCGATTTGAATTCTGTATGTATAATTAAGGTACCCTTTTTACATTTTTTATGATATTTTCGACTTTAGAACATATTTTAACTCATATATCTTTTTCGGTTGTTTCCATTGTAATTCTAATTCATTTGATAATTTTATTAGTCGATGAATTCGTCGAACTATATGATTCGTCAGAAAAGGGTATGATAATCACTTTTTTCTGTATAACAGGATTATTAATTACTCGTTGGATTTATTTGAAACATTTACCAATAAGTGATTTATATGAATCATTAATATTCCTTTCTTGGGGGTTCTCCATTATTCATATGGTTCCTTATTTTAAAAAACATCAAAAATTTTTAGGCGTAATAACCGCGCCTAGTACTTTTTTTACCCAAAGCTTTGCTACTTCGGGTTTTTTAACTGATCTGCATCAATCTGAAATCTTAGTACCCGCTCTGCAATCCCAGTGGTTAATGATGCACGTAAGTATGATGATATTGGGCTATGCAGCTCTTTTATGTGGATCATTATTATCAGTAGCACTTCTAGTAATTCGATTTCGAAAAGTCATAAGAATGATTGAAAAAAGAAAAAATTTCTTAAAAGATTTCTTTTCCTTCAGTGAGATCCAATACATGACGGAAGGGAGAAATTTTTTCAAAAATATTTCTTTTTTTTCTTTTAGGAATTTTTACAGGTTTCAGTTGATTCAACAATTGGATAATTGGAGTTATCGTATTCTTAGTCTAGGATTTCTCTTTTTAACCATAGGTATCCTTTCAGGAGCAGTCTGGGCTAATGAAACATGGGGGTCCTATTGGAATTGGGACCCAAAGGAAACTTGGGCATTTATTACTTGGATCATATTTGCAATTTATTTGCATACTCAAACAAATAAAAATTGGAAAGGTTTCCATTCTGCAATTGTTGCTTCTATAGGCTTTCTTATAATCTGGATATGCTATTTTGGAGTTAATTTATTGGGAATAGGACTGCATAGTTATGGTTCATTTACATTAACATCTAATTGAATTGAAAAAAAAGGATTGATGAATAAAACCATAGAACAACTTAGTATAGATAGATAGATAATCTATATCTATAAGTATAAGAAACCTCAGTTAAGTGGCTGAGAACCTTTTGAATCAAGTAATATAGTGATTCAAAAGGTTCTCACAAATACCAAAGATATTTGGTTGTAATTCCTTCTTTTCTTAAATAAAAAATAGGGTTTTTTATTTATAATGACTAACTCTTAAAATAATTAGATAGAATAGCACTAACCTTCTCAACTGTTAATGAAAAAACGAAATCTGGAAAAATACCAATACCTATTACTGGTAAAAGTAGACATATCGAAACAAAAAATTCCCGTGGTCCAGAATCAAAAAAATACCAGTTTGCAGCATCAAACAGCTTGTATCCATAGAACATTTGGCGTAACATAGATAATAAATAAATTGGAGTCAATATCATTCCAACTGCCATTACAAAAGTAATTAGTATTTTGGGCATTAAAAAATATTTTTGGCCAGTAATTATTCCAAAAAAGACTATTAATTCCGCAACAAAACCACTCATGCCCGGTAATGCAAGGGAAGCTAATGATAAAATACTGAACATCGTGAATATTTTTGGCATTAGGGTAGCCATGCCGCCCATTTCGTCAAGATAAACAAGATGTATTCTATCATAACTCGTCCCCGCTAAGAAAAAAAGTGCAGCGCCAATAAATCCATGTGATATTATTTGTAAAACAGCGCCGTTGAGTCCCATATCACTTATAGAGTAAATCCCTATAATTATGAAACCCATATGAGATACAGAGGAATAGGCTATTCTCTTTTTTAAATTTCGTTGACCAGAGGATGTTAAAGCTGCATAGATTATTTGTATTGCGCCTACTATTACTAACCAGGGCGAAAATAAAGAATGGGCGTGCGGTAATAATTCCATATTGATTCGAATCAATCCATATGCTCCCATTTTTAATAAGATTCCAGCTAGGAGCATACAAGTACTATAATGTGCTTCTCCATGGGTGTCTGGTAACCATGTATGGAAAGGTATAATCGGTGATTTGACAGCAAAAGCAAGAAGAAACCCAATATAGAATAGTATTTCTAGGCTCACAGGATATGATTGATTGGCTGATTTTTCAAAATGGAATGTTGGTTCATTGAACGTATAGAAAGCGATACCCAAGGCTCCCATTAATAAAAAAATGGAACTGCCCGCAGTATACAAAATGAATTTTGTAGCTGAATACAAACGTTTCTTTCCTCCCCACATGGATAGAAGTAGATAAACGGGAATTAATTCTAACTCCCACATAATGAAAAAAAGTAAAAGATCTTGAGAAGAAAATAATCCTACTTGGCCACTATACATCCCTAACATCAGAAAATGAAATAATCGGGAATCCCGAGTAATTGGCCGAGCTGCTAAAGTAGCTAAAGTCGTGATAAATCCTGTCAATAAAATGGGTCCTATCGAGAGTCCATCTATTCCCAATCGCCAATAAAAATCCAAAAAATCGATCCACTTTGAATTCTCCGCTAATTGAATTAATGGATCGTCCAATTGGAAATAATAAGAGAAAGCATAGGTCATTAAAAGAAGTTCTAATATACAGATAGAAATAGTATACCATCTAATTATCTTATTTCCTTTATGAGGGAAAAAGAAAATTAAGCAACCCGCAGATATTGGTAAAAGGACAAATGTTGTTAACCAAGGAAAAGAATTCGTGGTAAAGACAAGATACACTTGGGCCACAAAAACCCGTGCCTAATATTTTGTTTTCGAGCACGGGTTTTTGTCGGTAAACAAAAAAGCAAATGGGTTCAAGTGGCTTTTTTTGGAAAGGATTAATAAGCTAGACCCATGCTTCGAGTTGTTTCATGCCATAAATAAACTCGTACACTCAGGAAATCCGTTGGGCAGGCGGATTCACATCTCTTACAACCGACACAATCTTCTGTTCTTGGCGCGGAAGCTATTTGTTTAGCTTTACATCCGTCCCAAGGTATCATTTCTAATACATCCGTGGGGCAGGCACGAACACATTGAGTGCACCCTATACATGTATTATAAATTTTGACTGAGTGTGACATTGGATCTATTAATTTTCAATTTTGTTTGTTAATGTCATAAAATTTCGACCTAGTAAATTCCTTAATTTGTCATATATTTAGACACCAGATGAATCAAGAATTTGCCAGAATTTTTCTATTCAATATTGCATTCCGCATCGATTCATAAGATAAAGCCAAGATACTTGCATTTTTTCTATTTTCACAAACAGGATTAGATACATTATCTATAGTAGATACGAATTCAAATGAATGAATATGAACATTCTATTTTCTATTCTCAATATTACTTATTCAACAAATTGGATTGATTAATACGAATTGATTTTTGATTACGATAAATTGACGAAATGATAGCCGGTCCAATAGCTGCTTCAGCGGCTGCGATAGATATAACAAAAATTGCAAAAACATTTCCTTTTAATTGGCGACTATCAAAAAAATCAGAAAATATTACAAAATTCATATTAACAGCATTTAGGATAAGTTCAAGACACATAAGGGCTCTAACCATATTTCGACTCGTAATCAATCCATAGATACCGATAGAAAATAAATAGGCACTGAAAACAAGTACATGTTCGAGCATCATAGGGCAACTCCTTAATAAATTAAGATTTATTTGAATATAAACAATGAATCGAAATTCTAGATTACTAGATTAATAGATTGGATTACCTAGAATTAAGAATATTACAAGTACAGAACAAAGACCTATATTAGTAATAGGTCGAATAAAAGGAATTTTATTATGAATAATCTTCAAATCGAATTGGCGAAAAATATATGTGAGAATCTAGAGAGCAAAATTTGTATTGTGGTTACTCATTTTACAGATTTATGACTGACGAGCCATAGTAATCGCACCTATCAAAGCAATTAAAAGAATTATTGAAATGAGTTCAAACGGAAGAAAAAAATCTGTTGATAAATGAATTCCAATTTGTTGGCCGTTACTTATTAAATCTTGTTCCAGAATCTGATTTTCTCTTGTAGTCCAAATAATCCCGTACCATGTTGTATCTGAAATAAAAGTAATTAAAAAAACAAAAATACTTGTAGAAACTAGGAGGGTGACCCCATTTCCAACAGCCCAAAGATTAGAACCTTTTGAATACTCTGGACCATTCATGAACATTACAGTAAATAGAATTAAAACATTTATAGCTCCTACATAAATAAGAAGCTGCGCAGCAGCTACAAAATGAGAATTTGATAAAATAAAAAATAAGGATATACAAACAAGAACAAATCCCAAAGAAAAGGCAGAATAAATTGGATTAGTGAGTAATACCACTCCTAAACCTCCGAATATCAGACCTAATCCCAGAAAGACTAAAAGAAAATCATGTATTGGTCCAGATAAACCCATTGTGCGTAAACTACAAGATAAAAAAACTTTAATTCTTTTTTCATGACCTTATTGAACCGGACTAGCAAAAAACACTATTTAAAATGCTAATAGGTTTCTATTTGAATTCCCCCTAAGGGGTGGAACTTACTGTGGATACAGCTATTGGACTAATTGCGCTCTTTCTCGAACAGATAAAGACTCTAATTTGGATTAGAAAATCATTATGGATAGAATTCTAACTCTATTATTTAGATATGAGGTGAATGAAAAATAGTTCGAATTGTATAATCTTCACTTGCCGACATTGGTAAACGACTTAAAGCGATTTGATTATAATTCAATTCATGACGACTATAAGTAGAAAGCTCATATTCTTCAGTCATTGATAAACAATTTGTTGGGCAATACTCAACGCAGTTTCCACAAAATATACAGATTCCAAAATCAATACTGTAATTAAACAACCGTTTTTTTCGAATGTCAGTTTCCAATTTCCAATCAACAATAGGTAGATCTATAGGACATACACGAACACATACTTCACAAGCAATACATTTATCAAATTCGAAATGGATTCGACCGCGGAAGCGCTCCGATGTGATTAATTTTTCATAAGGATATTGAATAGTTACCGGTAAACGATTTGCGTGAGATAAGGTAATCATGAAACTTTGACCAATGTATCTTGCAGCTCGTATGGTTTGTTGACCATAATTATTGAACCCAATTACCATGGGGAACATATCGTGAATTTTTATGAAGAATTTTCTATTTGTTTTTTTATCTTGTTTGAGATAAGTTATCCATATAAATATCGCTTTTTTTATAGTGAAAGGAGTTGAAAAGAAGTTGTTAATAATAGATTACCAAGAGAAATAGGTAAAAGAAATTTCCACCCAAGATTTAATAGTTGGTCCATTCTTAATCTAGGTAAAGTCCATCTTGTTGTGATAGGAATGAATAAGAGCAAATACGTTTTAACTAATGTAATAAAAATACCTATTGTTATTGTAACCACTTCACTTATTTTTTTTTTTTCAAAAAATTCTGGAACGAATATATACGGAATAGAGATATTCCAACCGCCTAAGTAAAGAACTGTTACAAATAAGGAAGAAACTAATAGGTTTAGATAGGAAGCAAGATAAAATAAACCAAATTTTATACCCGAATATTCAGTTTGATAACCCGCTACTAATTCTTCTTCTGCTTCTGGTAAATCAAAAGGTAATCTCTCACATTCTGCTAGGGAAGAAATCAAAAAAATGATAAACCCTGCAGGTTGTCTCCAAAAATTCCACCCCCAAAAACTATATTTTGATTGTGCCTCAACTATATCAACTGTACTTAAACTGTTAGATAATCATAGTCGACGATAACATCACTCTTACCATCGCTATTCCAGAACCGTACGTGAAATTTTCACCTCATACGGCTCCTCGAAGGTCATAAATAAATGTAAGGACTCGATGATATTATTTATCTCTACGTATTTCTATCTATTTGTAGTAGAAATAAAATGAAAATCTATGAAACATTCCCAAATTCAACCAATCCAATTCTGTCTGTTAGAAGACTAAATAAAGTACTTTGGAATCAATCTTATCCTTAAAAAAAATCTTTTTTTTAGCAATAACGGAAACCCTTTCATAAAATACTCGTCTCGTTGCGGAAATGTCAATATATATTGACACTTTTAGTTTTCAATTACGAAAAAGAATTAGACATTCTATTAGTTTAGTTCATGAATTATGATAGAAATTTGATTTCTACGAATAGAAGTAGATATAAGAAAAAAAAAAGAATAAAAAAGATCTTTCTTTTTTTTTGTTTCTATTCTTCTTTCTCAAAAAAAAAGAAAGGATTCTTTCGTTTTTGATAGTTATTTCTTTAATTATGCGGTAGGAGCATACTCTGAATCGGAATCTTGAGAAGTACTGCTTTAGCATTTCTACTAATTGAAAGTCCCAATTAATATTCTTTATATTCTTATGAATAAATACCCTATTGGATAATTTCAAAAAAAATCTCTATTACTAATCCTTTGTGTATCTTGGTATTCCTAACCACGCACTTATTTTTGTTCGACTGTTCCTTTGCATTATGGTAATACTTAGAAATCATAGTCAAAACTCAATAGAGCCGGTTTTTTTGAACCCGCTTCAAGCCAGGATGACTAATCAACCAATCTTGGGGCAAATGGTCTCATTTTCTTATCTTTCTTTTTGTATTATTCTTGTACATCAGAAATGAGTCTCCATTTTTTTACTGCAAATTTGAAAAATTTGAAAGCTGTTTTATTTCACTCATATAGCTATCCAATTTAGTTCATCAATTCAAATCATGAATAAAAAATCAGAGGATATTCCTTCAAAGGATTTCTCTTCTTTATTTCTAAAAAAAAGAAAAGGAATACAAGAATTTTTTAACGAATCGCACGTAGAGATATGGATAATATACAGAGAGTCAATGGTATTTCATAACTAATGGATTGAGCGGCAGCTCGTAGACCACCTAAAAAGGAATATTTATTATTTGATCCATATCCCGACATAAGAAGTCCAAGGGGAACAGTACTTGAAATGGCAATCCATAAAAAAATACCGATATTTAGATCTGCTAAAACAAAGTGATAACTAAAGGGAATTACTGAATAACTTAATAAAGTTGATATGACTCCTACAGCCGGTCCAAGACTGAACAAAAAAGTATCCCCTCTAGATGGAAAAATATTTTCTTTGAAAAGTAGTTTTGTTCCATCCGCTAGAGCTTGAAGAACTCCTAAAGGTCCAGCATATTCAGGTCCAATACGTTGTTGTATCCCTGCAGATATTTCTCTTTCTAACCACACAATTACTAGTAAACCTATCGTTATTGCTAATATAAGAGTCAGAATAGGGCCAAGCACCCACACAATTTCATAAGCCTCCTTTAAGGCTTCCCATTTTGAAAAAGAATTTATAGCTTGTACTTTTGTTGTATCAATTATCATTTCAACGATCAACTTCTCCCATAATGATATCTATGCTACCTAATATTGTCATAATATCAGCCAATTTCATTCTTTTAACTAATTGAGGAAGGATCTGCAAATTGATAAAACCCGGTGGACGAATTTTCCATCTCCAAGGAAACCCAGCCTCATCCCCTATCAAAAAAATTCCCAATTCTCCCTTTGGTGCTTCTACTCTTACATAAAGTTCCTGTTTGGTCAATTCAAAAGTGGGAGACACTTTTTTACTAACGAATCGGTATTCAAAATCGTTCCATTCTGGATCACTTTTTTTAGAAAAATTCAAACGTCTGGTTTCTAAATTTTCGTGGTCCCCCCCCGGAATTCCTTCCAAAGCTTGTTGAATAATTTTTATGGATTCAGTCATTTCACCAATTCGGACCAAATAACGGGATAAGGAATCCCCTTCTTTTTGCCATTGTACTTCCCAATCAAATTCATTATAAGACTCATAATGATCAATTTTACGAAGATCCCATCGTATTTTAGAAGCCCGTAACATTGGTCCCGACAACCCCCAGTTTATTGCCTCGTCTGCACTAATAATACCTACTCCTTCAATTCGTTTTAAAAAAATAGGATTTCGCGTAATAAATCTTTGATATTCAGTAACTGCTGTTAAAAAATAATTACAAAAATCTAAACATTTATCTATCCAACCATAAGGGAGATCCGCTGCTACTCCTCCGATACGAAAATAATTATGCATCATTCTCATACCTGTAGCTGCTTCAAATAAATCATATATTAACTCCCTTTCTCTAAAAATATAGAAGAAAGGAGTTTGTGCGCCAATATCCGCCATAAAAGGGCCAAGCCATAACAAATGAGAAGCTATACGACTCAACTCTAAGATAATTACTCTGAGATAGCTGGCTCTTTTAGGTACTTGAATATTTCCAATATATTCTGCCCCATTTACTGTTATTGCTTCTGCGAACATCGTAGCTAAGTAATCCCAACGCGTTACATAAGGCAAATATTGTATAATTGTTCGATTTTCTGCAATTTTTTCCATTCCTCTG